TAAGGTCACTGTTCGTTCTAAAATAGAAAATGGATTCTATACAAATTTTCCGATTTTATTCCATAGTGATAGTGATTCAAAGAGAGTTTCATTTTTGAATGAAGTTACACGACACAGTTCTTATTATTTTATTATTAGTTTACTCATGAGTTGCCCAATGAATCTCTTGATTCGGAATCACGGAATCGGTAGATGTCACAGATGATGAATTGATTTCTTTTTCTACCTCTGCCACTCTATCTTTGTTAGTGCCGTCTATAATGATAATGGTTGATGAATCAAAAACTTTCAATTGAACTTATTCTTTCAATTGGTATTTTTGCTTATCCTCGTATCTTGCAAAAATTGAAACTTAGGTAAGTGCTTTATAAACATATGTATAAAAAGACCATATTTCATTTAGTTCCTTCATGCCTACTATAACTAGTTATTTCGGTTTTCTACTAGCGGCTTTAACTATAACCTCAGCTATATTTATTGGTCTGAACAAAATACGACTTATTTGAAATGAACAATTCATAAAAAGAAATCTTTCTGCGGGATTATATGTATTCTATAGTTCCTTACCGTGTCAATTGCCAATTAGTAGTCATTGAGATTCATAGGCAATTCGGATTAATATTTAGGGATAGATATCACCTCTTTTCCCCTTTCAAACAAATCGAAATGATTGAAGTTTTTCTATTTGGAATTGTATTAGGTTTAATTCCTATTACTTTGGCTGGATTATTCGTAACTGCATATTTACAATACAGACGTGGTGATCAGTTGGACCTTTGATTGATTAACATCTCTTTTTTTGATTGACCTCCTCCTTTCGTTTCTTTAATCCACAGGAGGTCAAATTCAGATTGCTGTTCAAGTTAGTGAAGTTATTTCAGTGTAATTTGACCTAACAAGAAAGGAATCGCGCTCTGTAGGATTTGAACCTACGACATCGGGTTTTGGAGACCCACGTTCTACCGAACTGAACTAAGAGCGCTTTCTTATCACAATAGAGAAGACTGTGATTCTTTTTGTAACCCCAATACATCTTGCATGCATATACTATCATATATAGTATCATAAAATGAAAGATTATGTATGTCCAATTTAATCGATCTCAATTGATCCCTCGTTACTGCTCAGAGGAGAAGTAATAGGTAGGGATGACAGGATTTGAACCCGTGACATTTTGTACCCAAAACAAACGCGCTACCAAGCTGCGCTACATCCCTTTCAATTGGTTTACAGTGTCATTGTAGAGAATCCCTGTCTTGTTTTCCATATCGTTATTTCTTCCATTAATATACACAATTTATCTTGCCATTTCTTCTTTTTGGTCTCATATCATATAACATATTCTTTTTGGTCTCATATCATATAATAATAATAATAAAAGACTTATATACATACATATGAAACCCACCGTCAAAATAAAATGAATATTTTTAGGGAATGCTCGGGAAGAAAGGGACGTTTTTTTCTGTTTTAAGAAAAAGAAAGAAAATCTTATTTACCGAATCATTGTACATTTCAATTTGAATTAGGGATTCCGCGTACAACTACAAGCGGTCCTTAACTACATATGCATCTGATCATATATGTATTACTATTATGTATTCCAATTCCAATAAAGAAGGAGGATTTTCAATGCGAGATCTAAAAACATATCTCTCCGTAGCACCGGTACTAAGTACTCTATGGTTCGGGTCTTTAGCAGGTCTATTGATAGAGATAAATCGTTTATTCCCGGATGCGTTGACATTCCCCTTTTTTTCATTCTAGTTATTGACATGGGAAGGGTTGAAAAAGATTAGAGATACAATCAAATATCTGTGACTAATTCTGCTCCCCCTCTTTTCTCTTTTTAGAATTACAATAAGGGAGGAAAGAGAAAGAATAAAAAAAGTGGATTCAACCTCAGCGAAACTCGGGTTCAGGCTCGAATTAAATTAATAATAGAGTAAGAACGGAAATGAAAATGTGGGTCTAGGACAACAGTATCATACAAGATACTTAAATAAAATACTGTACTGCAATTAGAAATATAGTTAGAAATCATTGTATTACTTATTATTTAATTATTTACTATTATTCTATTGATTGCAACGAAATCTTTCATAATTGTATTTCGAGTTAGCAACTTCTATTTTTTTCGTTCTTTTCTTCTTCGCTTCGGATCGAAAAAATAGAAGAGTTGAGAGTTGAGTGAATCAAAAACCCAAAGGAGGTTGATGGCCAAGAGTAAAGATGTCCGAGTAACGGTTATTTTGGAATGTACCCGTTGTGTCCGAAACAGTGTTAATAAAGAATCAACGGGCATTTCCAGATATATTACTCAAAAGAATCGACACAATACGCCTAGTCGATTGGAATTGAGAAAATTCTGTCCCTATTGTTACAAACATACGATTCATGGGGAGATAAAGAAATAGATCGAACCAACGCCTGTGTGTCACCCTTCCAAGGAACAGGAAAAATGACATATTATATATATAACATATATTTAAATATAAAC